CATAACCTTTCGAGCACACCCAATATATATTAGAACCCCTTTTACTTGCAGGAGTACATCTTGGATCTGTCAATTATGTTATGGCCGAAGTCCTACTCATGGTGACCTGGTCGAGTTGGGAGAAGCCGTAGGCATTATTGCGGGTCAATCAATTGGGGAACCGGGGACTCAACTAACATTAAGAACTTTTCATACCGGCGGAGTATTCACAGGTGGTACTGCCGAATATGTACGAGCTCCCTCTAATGGAAAAATCAAATTTGATGAGGATTTGGTTCATCCCACACGTACCCGTCATGGGCATCCTGCTTTTCTATGTTTTATAGACTTGTATGTAACTATTGAGAGTCGAGATATTCTACATAATGTGAATATTCCAACAAAAAGTTTGATTTTAGTTCAAAATGATCAATATGTAGAATCAGAACAAGTGATTGCCGAGATTCGTGCCGGAACGTCCACTTTTCATTTTAAAGAAAGGGTTCAAAAACATATTTATTCTGAGTCAGAAGGAGAAATGCACTGGAGTACTGATGGCTATCATGCGCCCGAATATCCATATAGTAATGTTCATCTATTACCAAAAACAAGTCATTTATGGATATTAGCAGGAGGTCTATGCAGATCCAATATAGTGTCTTTTTCACTCCACAAGGATCAAGATCAAATGAATGCTAATTCTTTTTCTCTCGAAGAAAGATATATCTTTGATCTCTCACTGACTAATGATCAAGTAAGACATAAATTGTTGGATACCTTTGGTAAAAAAGATAGGGAAATTCTTGACTATTCAAAACCTTATCGAATCATATCCAAGGGTCATTGGAATCTCATAGAGCCTTCTACTTCTATTCGTCAAGAGAATTCCTTGGCTAAAAAGCGAAGAAATAGATTCGTGATTCCCTTACAATATGATCAAGAAAAGAAACTAAAACCCTGTTTTGGTATTTCGATGAAAATACCTATAAATGGTATTTTACGTAGAAATAGTATTCTTGCTTATTTTGATGATCCGCGATACAGAAGAAGCAGCTCGGGAATTACTAAATATGGGATTGTCGAAGTGGATTCAATCGTAAAAAAAGAGGATTTTATTGAGTATCGAGGAGCAAAAGAATTTAGTCCGAAATACCAAATGCAAATGAAAGTAGATCGCTTTTTTTTCATTCCCGAGGAAGTGCATATCTTACCCGGATCTTCGCCCATAATGGTCCGGAACAATAGTATCATTGGAGTAGATACACGACTTGCTTTAAATATGAATACAAGAAGTCGAGTAGGTGGATTAGTCCGAGTGGAGAGAAAAAAAAAAAGTATGGAACTGAAAATCTTTTCTGGAGATATTCATTTTTCTGGAGAGGTGGATAAAATATCTAGGCACAGTGGTGTTTTGATACCACCAGGAATGGAAAAAAAGAATTCTAAAGGATCAAAAAAATTGAAAAATTGGATCTATGTCCAACGAATTACACCTACAAAAAAAAAGTATTTTGTTTTGGTTCGGCCCGTAGTCACATATGAAATAGCTGATGGGATAAATTTAGCAACACTTTTCTCTCAGGATCTCTTGCAGGAAAAGGATAATGTACAACTTCGAATTGTCAATTATATACTTTATGGAAATGGCAAGTCAATTCGAGGAATTTCTCACACAAGTATTCAATTAGTTCGGGCTTGCTTAGTATTGACTTGGGACCAAGAACAAGAAAAAAAGAGTTCTATAGAAGAAGAGGTTCATGCTTCTTTTGTTGAAATAAGGGCAAATGATCTGCTTCGTGATTTCATCCGAATTGAGTTAGTAAAATCCACTATTTCGTATACCGAAAAAAGGTATGATACGGCAGGTTCAGGATTGATTTCCAATAATGAATTAGATCGTGCCGATAGAAATCCTTTTGATTCCAAGGCGAAGATTCAATTATTTCCCCAACATCAGGAAACTCTTGGTACGTTGTTGAATCGAAATAAGGAATGCCAATCTTTCATAATTTTGTCATCATCCAATTGTTTTCGAATTGGCCCCTTCAATACTTCGAGATATAATAATGCGACAAAAGAATCGGATCCCCTGACTCCAATTAGGGATTTTTTGGGTCCTTTAGGTACTATTGTGCCTAAAATAGTAAATTTTCGTTCATCTTACTATTTAAGAACTTATAATCAAGTCTTTTTAAAGAAATATTTTTTACTTGAAAAATTTCAACAGACTTTCCAAGTGCTTCAAGTACTTCCATTTCAATACTGTTTCCTAGATGAAAATAGTAGTATTTATAATCCCGATCCATGCAGTAACATCATTTGGAATTCATTCCATTTGAATTGGTGTTTTCTCCATCACGATTCTTGTGAAGAGGCATGGACAATAATTAGCCTTGGACAATTCCTTTGTGAAAATGTATGTCTATTGAAATACGGATCACGCATAAAAAAATCTGGTCAAATTTTCATTGTTCATGTTGACTCTTTAGTTATAAGATCAGCTAAGCCCTATTTGGTCACTCCAGGAGCAACTGTCCATGGCCATTATGGGGAAACCTTTTATGAAGGAGATACATTAATTACATTTATATATGAAAAATCGAGATCTGGTGACATAACGCAAGGTCTTCCAAAAGTGGAACAAATCTTAGAAGTTCGTTCAATTGATTCAATATCGATGAACCTCGAAAGAAGAGTTGAAGGTTGGGACGACCGTATCCGAAGGATTCTTGGGATCCCCTGGGGATTCTTTATTGGAGCTGAACTAACCATAGCCCAAAGTCGTATCTCTTTGGTTAATAAGATCCAAAAGGTTTATCGATCCCAGGGGGTACAGATCCATAATAGACATATAGAGATTATTGTACGTCAAGTAACATCAAGAGTTTTGGTTTCAGAAGATGGAATGTCTAATGTTTTTTTACCTGGGGAATTTATTGGATTGTTGCGAGCAGAGCGAGCAGGGCGTGTTTTGGACGAAGCGATCTGTTATCGGGCAATCTTATTGGGAATAACGAAGTCATCTCTGAATACTCAAAGTTTCATATCCGAAGCGAGTTTTCAAGAAACTGCTCGAGTTTTAGCAAAAGCTGCTCTACGAGGTCGTATTGATTGGTTGAAAGGCCTGAAAGAGAACGTTGTTCTGGGGGGGATTATACCGGTTGGTACCGGATTCAAAAAATTAGTACATCGTTCAAAGCAAGACAAAAACATTCATTTGAAAATCAAAAGGAAGAATCTATTCGAGTTGGAAATGGGAGATATTTTGTTACACCATAGAGAATTATTTTGTTCTTGTGCCCCAAACACTTTCCATGAGACATCAGACCAATCATTTACGTAATGTAATTTACTAATTCCTAACAAGAGGTTCATTCTTTTTACTTTAACTCTCTGGTCCGATTATGGATTTCGTAATAAATCAATGAAATAAAAAAGAAAGAATGAAATTCATGGTTTGGGTCGTAGATTAATGGTCAATCCTGGTAGAAGGTTCCGTCGGAACAATTATTTATTTCACAAGGTACTGAATCTCTTTGAAAAAAAAAGAAAGTGGGAAAATGGGAAGACGATATTGGAACATCAATTTGGAAGAAATGATGGAAGCAGGAGTTCATTTTGGTCATGGTACTAATAAATGGAATCCTAGAATGGCTCCTTACATCTCTGCAAAGCGTAAAGGTATTCATATTACAAATCTTACTATAACTGCTCGTTTTTTATCAGAAGCCTGCGATTTAGTTTTTGATGCAGCAAGTAGGGGAAAAAAATTCTTAATCGTTGGCACCAAAAAGAAAGCAGCGGATTTAGTAGCATCAGCAGCAATAAGGGCTCGATGTCATTATGTTAATAAAAAATGGCTTGGTGGTATGTTAACGAATTGGTCTACTACAGAAACAAGACTTCAGAAGTTCAGGGACTTAAGAGCAGAACAAAAGATGGGGAAACTCAATCGTCTCCCCAAAGGAGATGCAGCAATGTTGAAGAGAAAGTTATCTACCTTGCAAACATATCTGGGTGGGATCAAATATATGACGGGATTGCCCGATATTGTAATTATCGTTGATCAGCAAGAAGAATATACGGTTCTTCGAGAATGTGTCATTTTGGGTATTCCGACGATTTGTTTAATCGATACAAATTGTGACCCAGATCTTGCAGATATTTCTATTCCGGCCAACGATGATGCTATAGCTTCGATTCGATTGATTCTTACCAAATTAGTATCTGCAATTTGTGAGGGCCGTTCTAGTTATCTAAAAAATGGTTGATTATCTTATCATTAATCTGATCATTAAGAAGAAGAAAGAAGAATATTAGTTTGTTTTTGGTGAACTCTCTTTGATTGTTACTATTTTGGTTTGCATCTTTTGGAGTTTGAACTATGTTTTGAATATTGAATAATATTTAAGATTGAAAACATAAAATGATTGGTCTTTTTTTTTTATGTGATTTCCTAAATATACGATTCATAACTTAAATTCATGAATGAACATAGATGAATTGAGAAAGAGATGGTTGAATCAAAATAATTACTTTTTTGAATCTGTTAGAGGACAATATGAATGTTATACCATGTTCCATTCAAACACTCAAAGGGTTATACGATATATCAGGTGTAGAAGTAGGCCAACATTTATATTGGCAAATAGGAGGTTTACAAATTCATGCCCAAGTACTTATCACTTCTTGGGTTGTAATTGCTATCTTATTAGGTTCAGTCATCATAGCTGTTCGGAATCCACAAACCATTCCGACCGACGGTCAGAATTTCTTCGAATATGTCCTTGAATTTATTCAAGACTTGAGCAAAACTCAGATTGGAGAGGGGTATGGTCCTTGGGTTCCATTTATAGGAACGATGTTCCTATTTATTTTTGTTTCTAACTGGTCAGGTGCTCTTTTACCTTGGAAAATCATAAAGTTACCTCATGGAGAGTTAGCTGCGCCCACGAATGATATAAATACTACTGTTGCTTTAGCTTTACCTACGTCAGTGGCATATTTTTATGCGGGTCTTAGCAAAAAAGGATTGGGATATTTCGGGAAATACATTCAACCAACTCCAATACTTTTACCAATTAATATTCTAGAAGATTTCACAAAACCTTTATCTCTTAGTTTTCGACTTTTCGGGAATATATTGGCTGATGAATTAGTGGTTGTTGTTCTTGTTTCTTTAGTGCCTTCAGTAGTTCCTATACCTGTCATGTTTCTTGGATTATTTACAAGTGGTATTCAAGCTCTTATTTTTGCAACTTTGGCTGCGGCTTATATAGGTGAATCCATGGAGGGTCATCATTGACTAACTTTCGAAATAGTCTTTTTTGAAGCTTATCCCAATTCAAGCAATGCGGGGGTTCAATATAATCCACTACTGGGTTGGATAAGAAAATGCAAAATGCAAATAGCTACATGTATGTATATATGAAGAAAGATAGATGATATTGCAGAATTTGGAATAGAAAGAAGGGTTGGGGATCCTACTACATATATTACTACATATATGTATATGTAATGCCTATGAGTATCAATCCTTGTGTATGTTTCGAAGAATGGTTCCAGAATACGATTTAATAGAAGAAAAAGTGCAGGTGATTTACGTTATGGAAGAAGAAAAGTATATGTTATTTACTAGTTAAATAGCAATTACTCCTATCTCTTTTTTTCTAGCCCACTGCATTTATATGGATTCCCATATCAGTCCTTTTTCTATTTTGTCTGTTATTGTGAATTGAATGAAAGAGAAAGAATAGAATATTTTATAAACAAGGAAACGCAATGACTAAAATCGTATACATATCTATTACATAAGGTAGAAAGGAAAAACGGTATATCGAAGTAGTTCTGACAATTCAGTAATATTATGAATTCCATTTGGAGCTTTTAGCTACTTCGACCCGATAGATTTTAGTGATAAAGATCAAAAAAGAAAAAATAAGTGTAGTAAAGTAAATAGTAAAAGTAGAAGTAGAAAAAGAAGTAGATTAAGTACTAATTCATTGGTTGGTTGTATCATTAACCATTTCTTTTTTTGGTGCGAGGAGCTTACCATGAATCCACTTATTTCTGCTGCTTCCGTTATTGCTGCTGGATTGGCTGTAGGGCTTGCTTCTATCGGACCTGGGGTTGGTCAAGGTACTGCTGCGGGCCAAGCCGTAGAAGGTATTGCGAGACAACCAGAAGCAGAGGGTAAAATACGAGGTACTTTATTGCTTAGTCTGGCTTTTATGGAAGCTTTAACAATTTATGGACTGGTCGTGGCATTAGCTCTTTTATTTGCAAATCCTTTTGTTTAATGTTTCATTTCATCTTAGAAGAAAAACATAACCATAACTAAGAAATTTGAGAATTCTCAAATTCCATTAAGAATAATAAGCGGAGTGATACAAAAAGAACTCTGTTCTTTGTTAGTCCTATCTATAAAGGGAGAGCATATGAAAAATCTAATTGATTCTTTTGTTTCCGTGGGGCACTGGTCATCCGCTGGGAGTTTCGAGTTTAATACCGATATTTTAGCAACAAATCCAATAAATCTAAGCGTAGTGCTGGGTGTATTGATTTTTTTTGGAAAGGGAGTGTGTGCGAGTTGTTTATTTCAAGAATAGGTTGGATTTCACCGACTGCACTTTCTTTCTATTTATGTATTCTTTTTTATAGCAGAACTAGGAACAAAGGGTGCACAATCTCGACGAATTACTTCTGAATTGGATTTCATTCAGAAATCATATGTAAGAACCATAGCATTTCGTGATTAATTGGTAAATGAACTTTGATTCTCTTCTCTATCAACCAATAATGTTGAGGTCTTTTACATGGTTAAAGATCAATTGTTTGAAGTCCAGGCACAGCATAGCATGGTACTCTTTCTACCGCTAGGTTAGTACCAAAAAGGTTTAAAAATGATAAAAATAAAAAAGGAATAATTGGGAATTTATTCGATGTAGAACACTCATATGGATAAAATTATTTGAACCATTCACTGGAAAAATGGGTATCTTCCCCCCCACTGCCGAATCGACGACCTATGTATTGTATTTATATAAAATATTTGTATAAAAAAGAGAATTTTTTGGATGAAAAAAATCGAAATCTCATTCTAATAATAATGAGAATGAAGTAATGAAGTTCAGAATTATATTCAATTCTATTTCTATTCTAATAGTATAATAGAATTCTTTTTTCTTTAAAATATTTTTTTTTGAAAGAAAGAAGTTCTAAATAAAGAACAAATAAAGAAACAACTTTGCTGACAATTTTTTATTTTTTGTCTGGTCTGAAGAGTCCTCCTAAGATTCTGATGTTAGATCAGTTTCGATAGCTTTGAATACGAACAGAAAAGAGAGGATAGGCTCATTCCATTCAAAGATATGGGAATGTCCATCAATAAAAGAAAAGATAAAAGAAACAATTGAGCGTGAGAGCCAAATGAATCGAAAGATTCATGTTTGGTTCGGGAAGAGATATTCTAGTTGTTAAATGAATGGAAAGATAATCTACTTTCATTAAATGATTTATTAG